ATGAAAAAGGGGGATAATAATAAGATCTTAATCTCAAAGCAAAAAAGGGGATATGGCGAAATTGGTAGACGCTACGGACTTAATTGGATTGAGCCTTGGTATGGAAACTTACTAAGTGATAACTTTCAAATTCAGAGAAACCCTGGAATTAAAAATGGGCAATCCTGAGCCAAATCCTGTTTTCCGAAAACAAAAAAAGTTTCATAAAGACAGAAAAAAAAGGAAGGATAGGTGCAGAGACTCAATGGAAGCTGTTCTAATAAATGAGGTTGACTGCGTTGCATTAGTAAAGTAAACCTTCTGTCAAAACCCCAGAAAGGATAAAGAAAGTAAAGTATAACCATATATATATAGTACTAAAATACTATCTCAAATGATTAATAGGGCCGTGAATCCATACTCCATATTCATATTTTTTTTTATCTTTAATTTCTTTTTTATCTTTATATATTTTATATATATAAATATATAAAGAAATATATAAAAAAAAAATAATTGACTTGATTCCAAATTGAGGAAAGGATTGAATATTAATTCATCAAACCATTCACTTCATAGTCTGATAGATAACTGACTAATCGGACGAGAATAAAGATAGAGTCCCATTCTACCTGTCAATATCGACAACAAGGCAATTTATAGTAAGAGGAAAATCCGTCGACTTTAGAAATCGTGAGGGTTCAAGTCCCTCTATCCCCAAAAAAGGACGGCTCGGCTCCTTAATTATTTTTATCCCATTCTCTCTTTTAGTTAACGGTTCAAATTTCGTTATCTTTCTCATTCATTCCATTCTTTGACAAACATATTTGGGCTGTATTTTTTTTTTTTACAAATCTATAGATATCATACACCTACAAATGCCCATCTTTGAGCAAAACAATAAATTTCAATTCATTGGAAATTGGAATGATTAACAATCCAAATCATTAGTCGAATTGAAATTTACGAAGTTCTTTTTTTTTTAAGATACAAAAAATTTCAGGTCTGGATAAGCCTTTAGAATATTTTTTCGTCTTTTAAAAATTGACTTGTTTATGTTTAATTCACATAGGCCAAAATTTTTTACTAAAATTTAGTAAAATGAGTAAGACAACGTGACTAAAATGGTTGGGTAAAACGGTCGGGATAGCTCAGTTGGTAGAGCAGAGGACTGAAAATCCTCGTGTCACCAGTTCAAATCTGGTTCCTGGCACATGATTAATTTGTGTATTAAGTATCCATTCTACAATTTAATGAAATTTCGATCTGATATAGATCAACATAGATATTCAGTAATGGTATGGACCATACATGATATATACTTAACTTATCCATCTAGATATATAGCCTTTCTAGATCTAGATGAATAAAGAGTTTTTATTATAAAAGTTTATGTTATAAAAAAACTATGTAAAAAAAATTCGATTATCTTTACTCGTCTTTTTTATTTTCATTTTATTTGTTCATAATGTGTCTCCTCTCGGTCAAAAAGAATGTTAATACTTCATTTAATACTTCATATTTCATATAGATTCGAAAGATTAAACTAAAATTAGTTAGTTAAAAAACCGAAAAGTCTAGTCTATAGGAGTTGACGAGTGAAAATTTCCAAGATTCATCTTAGATAGAGTATAAATAGAATCCGATCCTCTTTCAGTTCTTTGTGTTTATTTTCTTTCATCTTCGATTTCTTCATTCCCTTTTATGTTATGTGACTTTTTATTGCTCATCTAAAGGCTTTGTGCGGTACAAAGTTCATCATGCAGAATTTGTTTAGGTCATCGGCTCGCCCCAAATAAATATCGTCCAAATTTGAGAATTCATTGAATCCATAATTGTATTTTTTTTTAGTCTATCCATACTAATATGAATGAGACTTCAATGACTCTGGTGATCTATAAAGAAGTGTACAAATATTCCTTGAATACCTAAGACTGAAGATTAGTTTCTTATTATTTTATTCAATGAGCATCTTGTATTTCATAAAAATTGGGAGCAATATAATCCTTACGTAAGGGCCACCCTATCCAACTTTCTGGCATTAAGATACGTTTGAGACGTGGATGATTCTCATAAATGATTCCCAGCATATCATAGGATTCCCTTTCTTGAAAATCCACACTTTTCCAAATCCAGAAAACGGATGGAATTCTAGGATTCTTCCTTGGGACAAATACTTTTATACATACTTCTTCTGGTTGATCTATACCATACTCTATTCTCGTAAGATGATATACGCTAGCTAAAAGCCCCCCTGGTGCTATATCATAGGAACATTGTGAACGCAAATAATTGTAACCATATACATATAAAATGACAGCAATGGAATGCCAATCTTCGGGCTTTATTTGTAAAGTCTCTATTCCTTGGTAATCAAAACCCAAAGATCTATGAACTAGTCCATGTTTGACTAGCCAAGCAGACAAAGGACCCTGCATCTTTTTTCTCTCTCCCGTATTTTTATTTGTATAATATAAGTATTTACCATTCACGATGAAATTTATGAAGATTGACTTGACCT